TCTTTCATTATTATTTTTATTATTTATTGTTAATAAAGGTAATAAACGCATTTTTTTTTTTAAGATTTTTGATCCCTGTTTACCCCATAAAGATATTGAATAGAATGCGCTGTTTTTTTTACCACTATAATTTTGAAAATAAATATTTAAATGCCCTTCAAAAGTAAGTAAATAAACCCGAAACATATAAAATGCAGTTAATCCTGCTGTGGAAAAAGCTATTATTGCGAAAATAGGTGAATACGACCAACTATCATTAAGAATTTCATCTTTGGACCAAAAACAGGCGAGAGGTGGAATACCACAAAGAGAAAGGGTTCCTAATAAAAAAGCAATTTTTGTAATTGGAACATGTTTTGTTAAACCACCCATAAGAACCATATTTTGACTCTTATCCGGAGAATAGCCAACAATACCTTCCATTGAATGAATAATGGATCCAGATCCTAAAAACAACAATGCTTTCGAATAAGCATGAGTAATCAAATGAAATAAAGCGGCTCGATAGGAGCCCATACCTAAAGCTAACATCGTATAACCCAATTGAGACATTGTAGAATAAGCTAAACCTCTCTTAATATCTTTTTGAGCAAAAGCTAAAGTAGCTCCTAATAGTACTGTTATTATACCTATCAAAGCTATTAGCTTCATTATGTAAGGTATAACTACGAAAAGAGGAAGAAGTCGAGCTACAAGAAAAATTCCCGCTGCTACCATGGTAGCAGCATGTATTAGAGCCGAAATAGGGGTAGGTCCTTCCATGGCATCCGGTAACCACACATGAAGGGGGAATTGCGCCGATTTAGCAATTGCACCGGAAAATAATAGGAAAGCGCACAAGGTAACAAATAAAAAATGAACCTCATTATCATTATTATAAATCAAGTTATTGAATATTTCAAACAAATCCTGAAATTCGAAACTGCCTGTTATCCAATAAAGACCTAAAATTCCTAATAATAAACCAAAATCGCCTACACGATTAGTTACGAATGCTTTTTGACAAGCATTGGACACAATAGGTCGTGTGAACCAAAAACCTATTAATAGGTAAGAGCACATTCCAACCAATTCCCAAAAGATATAAATTTGGATTAAATTCGAACTGGTAACTAATCCCAGCATTGAAGTATTGAAAAAACTCATATAAACAAAAAATCTCAAATAGCCTTGATCATGAGACATATAACTGTCACTATAAACAAGAACCAAAATTCCAACCGTAGTAATTAATATTAACAAAATAGAAGTAAGTGGGTCAATCAAGTGCCCGAACTCTAAGGAAAAATCATTGTTGATGGTCCAAGACCATACATATTGATAAATGGAACTGCTATTTATTTGCTGAATAAACAGATCGGTCGAAAAAACCATAACTATACTTAACAATAAAACACTGGGAAAAGCCCATATACGGTGAAGCTTTTTTGTTGACACCGGAAAAAGTAGCAGTCCCATTCCTATTAACATAGGGACTGGAAGTGTAACGAAAGATATAATCCATAAATATTGATATGTATGTTCCATAAAAAAAATATTATTATTTATTATTTTTAAATTTTTAATTAAAAAAAAAAATGAATTCTTTCTTGTTTATGATTCATTGACTCTTATCTCTTTTTAATTTTTAAAGAATTAGTCAATCAAAAAAAAAAAAAAAAATGAATTAAGTTTAACTTATTTTATAACTGTCTTGACAATTTTTATTTTTAATCACTATAGAAAATAGAACCTTTGATGCCTTCAATCCAATTTAAAGAAGTACCAGGTAGATAAAAATGTGTAAATTTTGACTGATCTAGTTTAGATCATATGTTTGGGCTGGATAATGTATCAAGGTATATACATTAAATTAGATAAGATTTTTCAATTTTAAAGAATTTTAAAGTCCGGAACAGAACTCGAAACTTTTTTGTTATATTATATGTCCATAAATCAATACCTAATGGAGTTGCTAAACCTTAACACAAATTTTCTACCTAACGAAACCCTAAGGATTAATACAATAAAATAGTTTCAGAAATCCCTTGAATGGAATGTTGAAATTGAAAAAATGAAAAAAAAAATTCATTTTTTTTTTCATTAATTTTAATGTTTCTAAAAAAATATTACATTGAATTAACTCCTTCAAGCTCGCCGATTGAATAAAAAAAGGTTATTATAATTTTGAGCAAGCCGCCATGGTGAAATCGGTAGACACGCTGCTCTTAGGAAGCAGTGCTAGAGCATCTCGGTTCGAGTCCGAGTGGCGGCATAACATTTTTAAATTATTTATTTTTTAATTATCTAATTATTAAAAGGATAGAATAAATCATATAATGAATTCAATTCCGTATGTAGAATTATGGATAATTAAAGTATTCCCCCCTTTTTTTTATGATATTTTTGACTTTAGAACATATATTAACTCATATATCTTTTTCGGTCGTTTCAATTGTAATTATAATTCATTTTTTAACCTTATTAGTTAATGAATTCGTGGGACTCTATGATTCGTCAGAAAAAGGCATGTTAACTACTTTTTTCTGCCTAACAGGATTACTAATTACTCGTTGGATTTATTCGGGACATTTACCAATAAGTGATTTATACGAATCATTAATATTTCTTTCATGGATTTTCTCTATTATTCATATGGTTCCATATTTTAAAAAACATAAAAATTATTTAAGCACAATAACCGCACCAAGTACTTTTTTTACTCAAGGCTTTGCTACTTGGGGTCTTTTAACCGACATGCATCAATCTAAAATCTTAGTACCTGCTCTCCAATCCCAGTGGTTAATAATGCACGTAAGTATGATGGTATCGGGCTATGCAGCTCTTTTATGTGGATCATTATTGTCAGCAGCACTTCTAGTAATTACATTTCGAAAAGTCATAAGAATTGTTGGTAAAAACAATAATTTATTAACTGATTCATTTCCCGTTGATGAGATCCAATACATGATGGAAAAAAAAAGTATTTTTAAAAATACTTTTTTTCCTTCTTCTAGGAATTATTACAGGTTTCAATTGATTCAACAATTAGATCATTGGGGTTTTCGTATTCTTAGTATAGGGTTTCTTTTTTTAACCATAGGTATTCTTTCAGGAGCAGTCTGGGCTAATGAAGCATGGGGATCATATTGGAATTGGGACCCAAAAGAAACTTGGGCATTTATTACTTGGACCATATTCGCGATTTATTTCCATACTCGAACAAATAAGAATTTGGAAGGTTTAAATTCTGCAATTGTCGCTTCTATCGGTTTTCTTATAATCTGGATATGCTATTTTGGGGTTAATTTATTAGGAATAGGACTACATAGTTATGGTTCATTTACATTAATATCTAATTGAATTGAAGAAAGAGTTTGACAAATATAACCATAGGACAGCTTAACATATATATAAGAATATAAGAAGCTTCAGGTAAGTCGTTGAGAACCTTTTGAATCACTCCATTACTTGAGTGATTCAAAAGGTTCTCGCAAATGCTAAACATATCTGATTACAATTCCGTTTTTTTTTTTTTATTTTATAATAACTAATAACTACCTATAAAATTATATTATAATAATTACCTATAAAAAAAAATTAGCTATAAAAATAATTAGATAGAATAGCTTCGACCTTGTCAACTGATAATGAGAAAACGAAATCCGGATAAATACCAATACTGATTACAGGCAGAAGGATAGCAATCGAAACAAATAATTCTCGTGGTCCAGAATCAAAAAAATAAGAATTTGTGGCATTAAACAGCTTGTATCCATAGAACATCTGGCGTAACATAGATAATAAATAAATAGGAGTCAATATCGTTCCAACTGCCGTTACAAAAGTAATTAGTATTTTTGGCATTAAAAAATATTTTTTGGCGGTAATTATTCCAAAAAATACTACCAATTCCGCAAAAAAACCGCTCATACCCGGTAATGCAAGAGAAGCTAATGATAAGATACTGAACATCATGAATATTTTTGGCATTAGGGTAGCCATTCCGCCCATTTCGTCAAGATAAACAAGACGTATTCTATCATAACTTGTTCCTGACAAGAAAAAAAGCGCAGCGCCAATAAATCCATGAGATATTATTTGTAAAATGGCCCCGTTGAGTCCCATATCGCTTATAGAGCAAATTCCTATAATTGTAAAACCCATATGAGATACAGAAGAATAGGCTATTCTTTTTTTTAAATTTTTTTGACCAGAAGATGTTGAAGCTGCATAGATTATTTGTATTGCGCCTACTATTATCAACCAAGAAGAAAATATAGAATGGGCGTGGGATAATAATTCCATATTTATTCGAACCAATCCATATGCTCCCATTTTTAATAAGATTCCAGCTAAAAGCATACAAGTACTGTAATGTGCTTCTCCATGGGTGTCTGGTAACCATGTATGTAAGGGTATAATCGGTGATTTGACAGCAAAAGCAATAAGAAATCCAATATAGAATAGTATTTCCAAGGTCACAGGATATGATTGATTAGCTGATGTTTCAAAATTGAATGTTGGTTCATTGGAAGCATAGAAAGCGATACCTAAGGCCCCCATTAATAAAAAAACAGAACTTCCTGCAGTATACAAAATAAATTTTGTAGCTGAATACAGACGTTGCTTTCCCCCCCACATGGCTAGAAGTAGATAAACAGGAATTAATTCTAACTCCCACATAATGAAAAAAAGTAAAAGATTTTGAGAAGAAAACAATCCTATTTGACCACTATACATTGCTAACATCAAAAAATGAAATAATCGGGAATCCCGAGTAATTGGCCGAGCCGCTAAAGTAGCTAAAGTGGTGATAAATCCGGTCAGTAAAATAGGTCCTAGAGAAAGTCCATCTATTCCTAATCTCCAGTAAAAATCAAAAAAATTAATCCATTTATAAGACTCCGTCAATTGGATTAAGGGATCGTCCAATTGGAAATAATAAGAAAATGCATAGGTCATTAAAAGGAGTTCTAGTACACATATAAATATAGTATACCACCTAATTACCTTATTTCCTCTATGAGGGAAAACGAAAATCAAGAAACCCGCGGATATTGGTAAACCTACAAATATTGTTAACCAAGGAAAAGAATTCGTGGTAAAGACAAGATACACTTGGACAAGAAAAACCCGTACTCGAAAACCTAATCTATTTTTTTTTATTATTATTATTTTTTTGAGTACGGGTTTTTGTCGGTAAACAAAAAATCAAATGTATTCAAGTGGTTTTTTCTGGAAAGTATTAATAAGCTAGACCCATGCTTCGAGTTGTTTCATGCCATAGATAAACTCGAACACTCAAGAAATCAGTTGGACAGGCGGATTCGCATCTCTTACAGCCAACACAGTCTTCTGTTCTTGGAGCAGAAGCAATTTGCTTAGCTTTACACCCGTCCCAAGGTATCATTTCTAATACATCTGTGGGGCAGGCACGAACACATTGAGTACACCCTATACATGTATCATAGATTTTTACTGAATGTGACATTGGATCTATAATTTTTTTTTTACGTCATAAATTTTCGATCTAGTAAATTTTTAAATGAATCATATATTTAGACACCAGATGAATCAATGATTTATCATAATTTGTCTATTCAATTTCGGATCGACTCATGAGATAGAACCAAGATACTTTAATTTCTTACGTTTTCGTAAACATTATCAGATACGCTATGTATTATAGATGTCAATTCAAATTTATGAATCTAAATATTTTATATGATTAATACTACTTATTCAACAAATTCAATTGATTGATACGGATTGATTTTCTGTTACGATAAATTGACGAAACTATAGCCGGCCCGATAGCTGCTTCAGCGGCTGCGATAGATATAACAAAAATTGATAAAATATTTCCTTTTAATTGTCGACTATCAAAAAAATCAGAAAATGTTACGAAATTTAGATTGACGGCATTCAATATAAGTTCAAGACACATAAGGGCTCTAACCATATTTCGACTCGTGATCAATCCATAGATACCGATAGAAAATAAATAAGCACTCAAACCAAGCACATATTCGAGCATCATCGCCCAACTCCTTATCGATTTCGATTTATTTCAATATGAACAATGAACAACAATTTAACATCAACAGATTAGATTGACTAGAATAAGAATATCACAAGTACAAAACAAAAAAAATAGATTGGAATATAGATCGAATAAAAGAATTTATATATGAATAATCTTAAAATAAATGTGATAACATAGAATAAAGTCTGATTTGGATTGCGATTGCCAATTTAAAAGATTTATTACTGACGAGCCGTGGCAATCGCACCTATCAAAGCAACTAAAAGAATTATTGAAATAAATTCAAATGGAAGAAAAAAATCTGTTGATAAATGAATTCCAATTTGTTGACCATTACTTACCAAATCTTGCTCTATAATCTGGTTTGCTCTTGTAGTCCAAATAATCCCATACCATGTTGTATTTGAAATAATAGTAATTAGTAAAACAAAAAGACTTGTACAAATTAGAGAAGTAAGACCATTCCCAACAGTCCAAAGATTGAAATCTTTGTAATATTCTGAACCATTCATGAACATCACAGCAAATAAAATTAAAACATTTATAGCTCCCACATAAATAAGGAGCTGCGCCGCAGCTACAAAATGAGAGTTTGATAAAATATAGAATAAGGATATACAAACAAGAACCAATCCTAATGAAAAGGCAGAAAAAATGGGATTGGTAAGTAATACCACTCCTAGACCTCCTAATATAAGACCTAATCCTAGAAAGACTAAAAGAAAATCATGTATTGGTCCAGGTAAATTCATTGTACGTAAAATAAAAGATAAAAAAATCAAATTCTTTTTTTTTTTTTTTTCATGACTTTATTGACCCGACCAGGAAAAATTTATTTAGAATGGGTTCCTAATTGAATTAAATCCTAAAAGGTTTAAATTACTGTAGTACCCCTATCGGACTAATCTCATTCTTTCTCGAAAAAAATAAAAATTGACACTTTAATTTTTATTTCTATTTCGAAATAGAAATAATTATGGATAGAATTATGACTATATTAATAGATTTTCAATCCAAATTAAGCTGCGCTGCAATTCTTACCAATCAATCAAATCCAATCGCTAGTTGGGATTTGTAGCTTTTGTAGTTATTGACCAAACAAAATAAAAAAAAAAATATTTCAGAATAAAAAAAAAAATATTTCAGACTTTTAGATCAAACCTAGATCTTTGTTTAATGATTAAAAACGACTCTTCAATCAATCTTTAATCAAAGGGGGTTTGCCCATTTTGATTAAAGATTGAGGTGAATTCAAAATTGTTCGAATTGTATAATCGTCAATTACTGACATTGGTAAACGACCTAAAGCAATTTGGTTATAATTCAATTCGTGACGATTATAGGTAGAAAGTTCATATTCTTCAGTCATTGATAAACAATTTGTTGGACAATACTCAACACAGTTGCCACAAAATATACAGATTCCGAAATCAATACTGTAATTAAGCAATCGTTTCTTTCGAATATTAGTTTCCAATTCCCAATCAACAACAGGTAAATCTATAGGACATACACGAACACATACTTCACAAGCAATGCATTTATCAAATTCAAAATGGATTCGACCGCGGAAACGCTCCGATGTGATTAATTTTTCATAAGGATATTGAATAGTTACAGGTAAACGATTTACGTGGGATAAGGTAGTCATGAAACTTTGACCAATGTACCTTGCAGCCCGTATAGTTTGTTGACCATAATTCATGAACCCAGTTACCATAGGGAACATATCGTGAATCTCTATGAATAATTTTATATTTGTTTCTTTATCTTGTTTGAGACAAACTATAAATATAGAAAAGAATTACTTTATAGTGAAAAGAGTTGGGAAGAGGTTGTTAATAATAGATTGCCAAGAGAAATAGGTAAAAGAAATTTCCATCCAAGATTTAATAGTTGGTCCATTCTTAGTCTAGGTAAAGTCCATCTTGTTGTGATAGGAATGAACAAGAACAAATAAGTTTTAACCAATGTAATAAGAATACCCATTGTTGTTCCAAAGACTCTACCTACTTTATTTATTTCAAAATCAAAAAACTCCGGAACGGATATGTACGGAATAGAGATATTCCAACCGCCCAAGTAAAGAACTGCTACAAATAATGAAGAGACTAATAAGTTTAGATAGGAAGCAACATAAAATAAACCAAATTTGATACCCGAATATTCGGTTTGATAACCTGCTACTAATTCTTCTTCTGCTTCTGGTAAATCAAAAGGTAATCTCTCACATTCTGCTAGGGAAGAAATGAAAAAAATGATAAATCCTATAGGTTGACGCCACAAATTCCATCCCCCAAAACCATATTTTGATTGTGCCTCAACTATATCAACTGTACTTGAACTGTTAGATAATCATAGTCGGTGATGACATCACTGTTCCCATCGCTATTACAGAACCATACATGAGATTTTCACCTCATATGGCTCCTCGAAGGCCATAAATAAATCTAAGGGCCAGATCATATTATTTATCTCGATATATTTGTAGGATAAATAGGATCCAAATCTATCGGATGCCCCCCCAATTCTAAAATTTGACCAATGTAATTCTGTCTGTTATAATACTAAAATAAAGTACTTCTGAATTGATCTCATCTTTTAAGAATTTCAATTTTTCTTTCTTGAGCAATAACTTAAATCTTTCAATAAAATACTTCTTGTAGAAATACCAATAAATATTTTAACCTATCATTTTCGATTACGAAAAATAATTAGACAGTCCATTATTTTATTTCATGAATTATGACACGAATTCGATTTCTATGAATATCGATATAGGAAAGAAAGAAGAAAAAGGATCTCTTTTTTTTCTTTTTCTATTGTAATTCTATTCTTTTTTTGTTCCTATTCTTCCTTCTGAAAAAAAAAAGGTAAAGGATTAGTTCGTTCCTGATAGTCATTTGTTTAATTGGTGGATAGGAGCGTACTCTGGATCGGAATCATGGGGAGTACTGCCTGATCATTTCTACTAATTTAAAGCCCCAATTAATATTCTTTTATTTTGGATAATTCTATTACTAATCTTTTATGTATCTTGGTGTTCCTAACCATCCACTCATTTTTATTTTTACTCAACTACTCGGTAGCATTACAGTAATATATATATATATATAAATGATAGTAAAAACTCACTAAGGTTGATTCTTTGAGCCCGCTTTCAAGCCAGGATGACTAATCAACCAATTTTGGGACAAATGATCTCATCTTCTTATGTTTATTTCTGCTTTACTGTTGTACATAAGAAATGAGTCTCGATTTTTTTTACTGCAAATTTAGAAGCTGTTTTCTTTCACTCATATAACTATCTAATTTAGTTCATCAATTCAAATGATGAATAAAAAAATAAAGATATATATTCAATTAATTTTACCTTCTTCCTATATAAATAAAAAGGGAATAGGGAAAAATTTTTGTTTCAACGAATCGCACGTAGAGATATGGATAATACACAGAGAGTTAATGGTATTTCATAACTAATCGATTGAGCGGCAGCTCTTAGACCACCTAAAAAGGAATATTTATTATTTGATCCATATCCTGACATAAGAAGTCCAATGGGAGCAATACTTGAAATGGCAATCCATAAAAAGACGCCGATATTTAGATCTGCTAAAACAAAGTGATAGCCAAAAGGAATTACTGAATAGCTTAATAGCGTTGATATGACTGCTATGGATGGTCCGATACTGAATAAACGAGTATCTCCTCTAGATGGAAAAAGATTTTCTTTGAAAAGTAGTTTTGTTCCATCCGCTAGAGCTTGAAGAACTCCAAAAGGACCGGCATATTCAGGTCCAATACGTTGTTGTATCCCTGCAGAAATTTCTCTTTCTAACCACACAATTACTAATATGCCTATCGTGATTCCCAATACAAGAGTCAAAATAGGGACAAGCATCCATATAATTCCATAGACTTCGTTTAAGGATTTCAATCTGGAAAAAGAATTGATAGCTTGTACTGTTGTTGTATCAATTATCATTTCAACGATCAACTTCCCCCATAATAATATCTATGCTACCTAGTATTGTCATAATATCAGCCAATTTCATTCTTTTAATTAATTGAGGAAGAATTTGCAAATTGATAAAACCCGGCGGGCGAATTTTCCATCTCCAAGGAAAACTACTTTGATCCCCTATTAGAAAAATTCCCAACTCTCCCTTTGGTGCTTCAACTCGAACATAAAGTTCTTGTTTCGGCAATTCAAAGGCGGGAGAAGTTTTTTTACTAATAAATCTATATTCAAAATCATTCCATTCTCGATTCCTTTCTCTATCAAAACTTCGAGTTTCTAAATTTTCATAAGGCCCCCCTGGAATCCCTTCCAAAGCCTGTTGAATAATTTTTACGGATTCCGTCATTTCACCAATTCGGACTAAATAACGAGCTAATGAATCCCCTTCTTTTTGCCACTGGACTCCCCAATCAAATTCGTCATAACACTCATAATGATCAACTTTACGAAGATCCCATCGTACTCCGGAAGCTCGTAGCATTGGTCCTGATAAACCCCAATTTATTGCTTCCTCTGCACTAACAATACCTATTCCTTCAACGCGTTCTAAAAAAATAGGATTTCGCGTAATAAGTTTTTGATATTCAGCAACTCCTGTTAAAAAATAATCGCAGAAATCCAAACATTTATCTAGCCAGCCATGAGGTAGATCAGCTGCTACTCCTCCGATACGAAAATAATTATGCATCATTCTCATACCAGTGGCAGCTTCGAATAAATCATATATTAACTCTCTTTCTCTAAAAATATAGAAGAAAGGGGTCTGCCCACCAATATCTGCCATAAAAGGGCCAAGCCATAAGAGATGAGAAGCTATACGACTCAACTCCAACATAATTACTCTGATATAGCTAGCTCTTTTAGGTACTTGAATATTTCCCAACTGTTCCGGTCCATTTATTGTTATCGCTTCTGTAAACATAGTAGCTAAATAATCCCAACGTGTTACATAAGGCAAATATTGTATAATTGTTCGGTTTTCCGCAATTTTTTCCATCCCTCTGTGTAAATAACCTAATATTGGTTCGCAGTCAATAACATCTTCACCGTCTAGACTAAGGATGAGTCGAAGAACGCCATGCATTGATGGGTGGTGGGGACCCATATTGACTATCATAAAGTCCTTTCTTGTAGCTGGTACATTCATAGGGGGTTCCTCGATTTATTTTTCCATGAATTACTGAAAACGAAAAGAAGTTCATCAAAATTCAAGTTTAAGATCTAATAAATCAAATAATAAAAAAAAAAAAGACTCTTCAAATTAACGAGTTTTTGATTCCCGAATGTTCAACTGGCTAATTAATTCTTTATAACGTACTCCATTTTTCTTTGCCAAATAAGACAGTAGTCGTTGGCGTTTTCCTAGAATTTTCCGTAAACCTCTTTGAGATAAATAGTCTTTTCTATGTAATTCCAAATGTGAAGTAAGTCTTCGTATCTTATTAGTAAAACTTACTATTTGAAATTCAACGGATCCCTTGTTTTCTTTTTTGTCTTCTTGTGAAATAATTGAAATGAATGAACTTTTTACCATAAAATGAAATCCCCCTCCTCCCGCCTTTTTAAGATAGTTTTATTGATCAGTAATAATAAATAATGGAATGTTAAATAAGAATGTCAGTTTGTTTGAATTTGGTATACACAATAATCTGCAATTCGTTAGGAATTCCTAATTTTGTCAACATTAATCAATCCAATTTTTTTTTTATTCGGTTAGAAATACATAAAGAATGGTATATTTCTTCCCTTACAAAAGAAAAAAAAATTATATCTATATCTAAAAATTATCTAAAAATTTAAAACGAAAAATTGGATTGATTCATTTATAGATCAAATTGATACATGATTGAATTCCATGTATCAGAATGGAATATGGGATGTAAAACAATGTATATGGACCTCTCCTTGTTTTCATATATTTCATATACTAGATTAGATATGCTATGGGATATATATGACAAATGGACCTTTACCGAATTTTTAATCGTGGACATATATGTATCCTTATCATACTAAACCGACTAGCATTATTGGTATCAAACCAATAGCGATTTATACAAGCTAAATCTTCTAATCGATAATTGGGCCAAAGAAAAAGTTTTAATTTAATTAGTTTATTTTTATCTCTATCAAAACGTTTGCTTTTATCTATAATGTGAGCGTGATTTTTTATGTTATTATTATTGATAATTTCTGTATTTATATCATTTCCATTTTTTGAATTGAAAGAAATTAGAATTCTCAATTCTCTACGATGTTTAGAGGATAAAAGATTTTCGGGAACAAGTAAATCATAATTATTTTTGTCTTTATTTCTAGTTAAACTTTGATTTATTACGATAGATTCGGTAAAATTCTTTTTATCAATATAGTTTTTTTTTCTGTATCTTTGATTAATTTGTTGTTTTCTCTTATGAACCAATAAAATATTTATGGTTTGATACATAATAAATTTTCCATCATTTTTTACCGACAGACGGGTTGATTCGATAATCAATATTCCCTTTTTCATCAATTCTGTAAGAGTTAAATCTTTCTGAATCATTAGAATATCTAGGCTCAGTTCTCCCCTTTGAATAGAGGATATAATAATTTCTCGTGGATTTGTCAATCTAAGCAGGAGACAATATATTTTTATATTATTGATTATTTTTTCATTTAAAGAATCATCCCATCTTAATTGAAAGCATAAATACCTTTTTAGCAAGAAATCAAGTTCTGCTTCCGTATTACTTTTGTATTGCTTTTTCTTTCTACGCTCTTTCCTGTCTGATCTTACATAATCTTCTTCAACATCTTTTTCTTGGTTTACTAGAACTGATTCAAGATCTACTTGATCCTCAGACTCTTTTTCTTCATGATTTTGATTCTTTAATTGAATGGATTTTGTTTCATTTGATGATATAGATATAAAAGGATCATTATTTTTCTTTTTGTTGATTTTTTTATTTTCACTAACATTTTTAGTTCCATTAAAATTTAAAAAAAGTAATTTGATTGGTATCACCCATGATTTTATCTTATATGCGTTGCAAAGTATCACAAATTTTGGAAAGAACCAAAATTCTAAATTTGATGTGGGACGATCTAGTATTTCTTCATTCATTCCCATCCAATCAAAAAGGTTTTTTTTTTGTTTGGTTCCGGTATCGATCCAGGATTCAATATCGACTTTCTTTCTAAGACCAAAATGAAGAATTCTCCAATCCAAATATTTTCTATGCGAGCTTTTTTCCGTATCGATAATATCATCTTCTGCTAGATGCTTATTGACAGGGATACCTCCCGACATATCAAATAATTTCCTTTTATCTATTTTGTAATTATAAAAAAGCTCTTGCTTATTATTTAATTGGAATGGTAATTCATAAATAGATGAGTCTTTTTTATCTTCATAATTAATGGATTTATATAATAAAATATTATATCTATAGTATTTTTTAAAATTATCTTTTTGGTTCGATAATGAATCTACTTCAAAATTATTTTGTTTTTCATAATGAATTAATTGGTCTTTGTCATATAAATTCCATTTATTTAAATCTTTATTTTGAATCATATGCTGTTGATTCATTCTATTTCGCCATTTTTGCGATATTAAGCTAGACCATCTGATCTGAGATAAATCGTATTTATATTGATAATTACTTCTTACCCAGTTTTTCCATTCATTCATTACAGAATTTCTATTTCTAAAATTTGTATCTTTTAATTTGAACTGAAATCTTCCTTGGACTCCAAAATAATCTTTTATTTCATTCTTAAGAAAAAGAGATGCTCCATGATATTGAAGGACAGATCTTAACTTATATAGGTTAATAACTTGGACTTGTGATAATTTGTAAAATACATATGCTTGTGACAAGGAGGTTATGTTATAAAAAATCTTCGAGTTCTTATTAAAATTACTATAATTTAATGCCTTTTTTATAATCGAGATAAAGTGAATTGGTGTATTTTGATTTGTTTTATCAATTCTTTTGTTATTTTCTTTTTTATTATACATATAAATGTATTTATTAATCATTTTTCTTGGTGATTCAAGAAAAAACTGTACATTGATCCTCGGAATATTAATGATAGCTAGAAGGATATCTATATATATCTTTTCAATCAAAATTTTGATAAAAAAATATGATTTACGGACTAATTGAGCATTGTTTCTTTTTAATATCTGTAAAATATTTTTTGATGATTTTAATTTTAATCTTTTAGCATTATAACTTAGTTTGTTAGGACTAATATTTCTTTCTGAGATTAGAAATCGTTTTTTCTTTTCTTTTGTAATTTTTTCTATTTGATTTCTTATTGTCTTTGTTCTGGCATTCAGATCTTTCATTTTTTTTTCTGTCAGTGAATAGTTTATCCAATCCATAGATCGAATTGAAGTGGAAAGTTTATGAATAGTCCGATTATTGATTGGTGAATTTTTTTCGTTTTTAGTTTCATTTAATTCATATACTTCTCTAAATCCAAATAATAGAATTGGATTTCTTTTTGATTTTGAAAATTTATTTATTATTTCTTTTAGAAATAGAATACCTTTGATGAACCAGTTTTTTGTTTCTTTCGGTAAATGTAGAAATAGTTTTCTTTTTTCTTTTAAAATTGTTAGAGTTAGAAAACCATTTTTTTTCAACTTTCTAATTTTTTTTTTTAGTTTTTTAAAAATAGGTTCAAAAAGTGAAAGCTCTTTTCGGGGAGAACCAAAAGGAAGTTCAGCTTCCATTCCCCAAACTGTTAAAAAACAAAAATCATTTTTTTGTCTTTTCTTTTTTATTGGATCTTTAGAAAGGAATTTAAACTTAGATCTGTGCCAAGGTTGTAGTCGAAAAGGAAATAGGATCTTTATTTGAATACCGTCTGTTAACCAGTTTTTCGGAAATTCTGTTTCTGATAATTGAACTCCATTATAGGTGCATTTAACATGCATTTCTCTATTCCAATCTTT